ATGTAACACGGTGGGATTATTTAGCTACTATGTTTACAGAAGCAATAACGGTAAATGCACCAGAATTCTTGGAGAATATTCAAATACCCCAAAGAGCCAGCTATATTAGGGTAATTATGTTAGAGTTGAGCCGTATAGCTTCTCACTTGTTATGGCTTGGGCCTTTTATGGCGGATCTCGGCGCACAGACCCCTTTTTTCTATATTTTTAGAGAGAGAGAGTTAATATACGATCTTTTTGAAGCTGCTACAGGTATGCGAATGATGCACAATTACTTTCGCATCGGAGGAGTAGCCGCGGATCTACCTTATGGATGGATCGATAAATGTTTAGATTTCTGTGATTATTTTTTACGCGGAGTTGTTGAATATCAACAACTTATTACACAGAATCCCATTTTTTTAGAGCGAGTTGAGGGAGTAGGTTTTATTAGTGGAGAAGAAGCAGTAAATTGGGGCTTATCGGGACCGATGTTACGAGCTTCTGGAATACAATGGGATCTTCGTAAAGTGGATCCTTATGAATCTTACAACCAATTTGATTGGAAAGTCCAATGGCAAAAAGAAGGGGATTCGTTAGCTCGTTATTTAGTACGAGTCAGTGAAATGAGGGAATCCATTAAAATAATTCAACAAGCGGTAGAAAAAATTCCTGGAGGCCCTTATGAGAATTTAGAAGTCCGACGCTTTAAGAAAGCAAAGAATTCCGAATGGAATGATTTTGAATATAGATTTCTTGGTAAAAAACCTTCACCCAATTTTGAATTGTCAAAGCAAGAGCTTTATGTAAGAGTGGAAGCCCCCAAAGGTGAATTAGGAATTTATCTAGTAGGAGATGATAGCCTTTTCCCCTGGAGATGGAAAATTCGTCCACCCGGTTTTATTAATTTGCAAATTCTTCCTCAACTAGTTAAAAAAATGAAATTGGCTGATATCATGACGATATTAGGTAGTATAGATATCATTATGGGAGAAGTTGATCGTTGAAATGATAATAGATAGGGTAGAAGTAGAAACTATCAATTCTTTTTCGAAATCGGAATTATTAAAAGAAGTCTATGGACTCATATCGATTCTACCCATTTTGACCCTCCTTTTGGGAATCACAATAGAGGTACTCGTAATTGTGTGGTTAGAAAGAGAAATATCTGCGTCGATACAACAACGTATTGGTCCTGAATATGCGGGCCCCTTGGGACTGCTTCAAGCTATAGCAGATGGGACTAAGCTACTTTTAAAAGAGGATATCCTACCATCCCGAGGAGATATTCCTTTATTTAGCATTGGACCCTCTATAGCAGTCATATCAATTTTATTAAGTTTTTTAGTTATCCCTTTGGGATATCATTTTGTTTTAGCCGATCTTAGTATTGGTGTTTTTTTATGGATTGCCATTTCAAGTATTGCCCCTATTGGTCTTCTTATGGCAGGATATAGCTCAAATAATAAATATTCTTTTTCAGGCGGTCTACGAGCTGCTGCTCAATCCATTAGTTATGAAATACCATTAACTTTTTGTGTTCTAGCAATATCTCTACGTGTGATTCGTTAAAATAGGATCTTTTTCCTATAAAATCCATTAACTATTTATCTTCCTTTTCTTATTCTGTATTCGGGTTGGTAAGTTAAACTAGATAGCTATATGAGTGAAACAAAACAGCTTAGAAATTTGTAGTAAAAAGAAAAAATCTCATTTCCTACGTACAAGAAAAAAGTTGAAGTAAACATAAGCAGTGTAAACTCTTTATCCCAAGGTTGCTATTTTTTAATTAGTCATCATATCTTGAAGCGGACAAGAATAAAGGATTCGCGATATGGAATTCCATTACTAGAATATTCCTAATTATTACTATAACTTATAATCATAAGAAGAATCCATCAAAAGTTAGTGAAGGGTTAGGAACACTAAAGTACATAAAGGATTAGGAATGGGGAATCTAAGATATTAGAGATTTTTCCCCATAAAAGGAATCATAATAAGGACTTGAAATTAGTGGAAATTATCAAGTAGTACTTTCTTCGGATTCCGATCCAGAGTATGTTCCCATTCACTTGTTAAGGAAATGGCTATAAAGAACGAATTAACCCTTTACCCCTTTTTTTCTTTTTAAATACCCCCTACCCAGGGAAAGAAGAGTAGGACAAAAGATGTGGAGTGCAATACAAAAAAATTTGAATTATTTCTTTCCTCTATCCATATTCATAGAGAATTCCTTATGAACTAATACCCAAATCTTTTCATTTATTAATTGAATTCCTATAACAAGTGTTTTATTCCAAGATTAAGTTATTACTGAACAAAGAAATAAATTTATTATATTATAAAGGATGAGATCAATTCAGAAGCGCTTTTTCTTATTCTAGCAGACGGAATTACTTTGGTCTAATTTAGGACTTTCCAATCTATTTTATTTTACCTAATTCTATCTACGCTCCGGGGGCTAATAACGAAACGAAACAGTCCTCTCTTTTTTCTGATCATAGAGAAGCCGTATGAAGCTAAGGTTTCACGTACGGTTTTGGAATAGCGGTGGGAACTGTGATGTTATCGTCGACTATGATTATCTAACAGTTCAAGTACAGTTGATATAGTTGAAGCACAGTCAAAGTATGGTTTTTTTGGGTGGAATATTTGGCGTCAGCCTATAGGTTTTCTAGTTTTTCTAATTTCTTCTTTGGCAGAATGTGAAAGATTACCCTTTGATTTACCAGAAGCAGAGGAAGAATTAGTAGCAGGTTATCAAACCGAATATTCCGGTATAAAATATGGTTTATTTTATCTTGTTTCTTACCTCAATTTATTAGTTTCCTCTTTATTTGTAACAGTTCTCTACTTAGGCGGGTGGAATTTCTCTATTCCCTATATATCCTTTTTTGATTTTTTCCAAATGAATAACGCAGTTGGAATTTTTGAAATGACAATGGGTATCTTTATTACATTAACTAAAGCTTATTTATTTCTCTTCATTTCTATCACAATAAGATGGACTTTACCCAGGATGAGAATGGATCAGTTATTAAATCTTGGATGGAAATTTCTTTTACCTATTTCCCTGGGCAATCTCTTATTAACAACCTCTTCCCAACTTGTTTCACTATAAATAAGATAATACAATAACAGTAAGAATATTTTCAACACAAAAGCTCTCTCAAACAAGAGAAAGAAACATATCTTTTTCATAGATATTTAGAATGAATATGTTCCCTATGGTAACTGGGTTCATGAGTTATGGTCAACAAACAATACGTGCTACAAGGTACATTGGTCAAAGTTTCATAACTACCTTATCCCACACAAATCGTTTACCTATAACGATTCACTACCCTTACGAAAAATCAATTACACCAGAGCGTTTCCGGGGGCGAATCCACTTTGAATTTGATAAATGTATTGCTTGTGAAGTATGTGTTCGCGTATGTCCGATAGATCTACCCGTTGTAGATTGGAGATTTGAAAAGGATATTAAAAGGAAACAATTGCTTAATTATAGTATTGATTTCGGAGTTTGTATATTTTGTGGCAATTGTGTTGAGTACTGTCCGACAAGCTGTTTATCAATGACTGAAGAGTATGAACTTTCTACTTATGATCGTCATGAATTGAATTACAATCAAATTGCTTTAAGTCGATTACCGATCTCCATAATGGAAGATTACACAATTCAAACAATTAGAAATTCGACTAAAAGTAAAATAGACGAAGATAAATCTTCGAATTCAAGAACGATTACTGATTACTAAACTCGTATTTTTTCTTTTCTTTTTGTTATAAAAAAAGAATAATCCTTTACTAACTATAAAGAAAAACGAATAACTACTGCTTATTGGAAATTTTTTAGTATTTTAAATCAGACTAGATTTTCGTGATATAATTTCTAACTATACAGCTTATACACAAAAAAAATATCCTAATCCCTTTTGCCTTCCTTGAATCCTTTAGTTTTAGTCAGTTCATGAAAAATTTTATACTATTAATTTCTTTTTATCCATAATGGATTTACCTGGACCAATACATGAGATTCTTATGCTATTTGGGGGATTTGTTCTTTTACTAGGGGGTCTAGGAGTAGTATTACTTACCAACCCCATTTATTCTGCCTTTTCGCTGGGATTAGTTCTTGTTTGTATATCCTTATTCTATTTTTTATTAAATTCCTACTTTGTAGCTGTGGCACAACTTCTTATTTATGTGGGAGCCATAAATGTCTTGATCATATTCGCTGTAATGTTCGTAAATGGCTCAGAATGGTCTAAAGATAAGAATTATTGGACTATTGGAGATGGATTCACTTCACTAGTTTGTATAACTATTGTTTTTTCACTAATGACTACTATCCCAGATACGTCATGGTATGGAATTCTTTGGACTACAAGATCAAACCAAATAGTAGAACAGGGTCTCATAAATAATGTTCAACAAATTGGGATTCATTTAGCAACCGATTTTTATCTTCCGTTTGAACTCATTTCCATAATTCTTTTAGTTTCTTTAATAGGTGCAATTACTATGGCTCGGCAATAAGAAAACTTAAAAATAGTAAAAATTCTAAGAATTGGAAATCTAAAATAAATAACTAAAGAATCACAATTTTGATTTAGTAAAACCGATCTACTGCCAACAAATACCTTCTTTTTTTTTTCTCTTTTGTTGTGTAATTGTTCTATTGTAATTAATTGAATCGGTTCAATTCTTGTCCTCATATTGAAATGAATCGAGATTGATAAGGAGTTAATTAATGATGTTTGAGCATGTACTTTTTTTGAGTGTCTATTTATTTTCGATTGGTATCTATGGATTGATCACAAGCCGAAACATGGTTAGAGCTCTAATATGTCTTGAACTTATACTGAATTCAATTAATCTAAATCTCGTAACATTTTCTGATCTATTTGATAGTCGCCAATTAAAAGGAGACATTTTCGCAATTTTTGTGATAGCCCTTGCGGCTGCTGAGGCCGCTATTGGACTATCCATTCTTTCTTCCATCCATCGTAATAGGAAATCAACTCGTATCAATCAATCTAATTTATTGAATAATTAGACATACAATCCTCTAAACAAAGGCGCATATATAATAATATTGAATATTAAGATGAATAGAAATCAATACTATTTTCTTAGTATTATTTGAGAATATACATTTTTTTTAAGTAGGTTATTGCATAGTATTCTTTTTCACTTAAATGAATTTTTGTAATTCATTGATATTGCAATTTGAATATTGCAATAATTTATATTGAAAAGACGATAGCCAATTTATTGGCTAATTCGAATTCGTATGTACAATTCGTATAATTCTTATTATTGAAGTCCAAAATTCAAGTCTCTTGGCTTTTTTCACGCTTTCTCACAAACGGATTAAAAAATAGATTATTATTTTTGAAGTTTGGATAAACCATTGCTTCGTCTGGTGTCTACAATACATATGACTCATGATAGTACTAATTTCATTTTTACCAGATCGAAAAATTTTATGTTGAAAAGAAAAATTTATAGATCCAATGTCACATTCCGTAAAAATTTACGATACATGTATAGGATGCACTCAATGTGTACGAGCTTGTCCAACAGATGTATTAGAAATGATACCCTGGGATGGATGTAAAGCCAAGCAAATTGCTTCCGCGCCGAGAACCGAAGATTGTGTGGGTTGTAAGAGATGCGAATCCGCCTGCCCGACAGATTTTTTAAGTGTCCGCGTTTATTTAGGGCCTGAAACAACCCGTAGCATGGCTCTATCTTATTGATTGATACGTTACAAAAAACTTCATTCGAATCGTCTGATTCCTCTTTACCGAAGAAGCCTGTGCTCGAAATAATCGAGCACGGGCTTTTCTGGTCAAAACGTATCTTGTCTTTATCACTTTATCATGAGTTATTTTCCTTGGTTAACAATACTTGTTGTTTTGCCGATATTTGCAGGTTCATTAATTTTCTTTTTACCTCATAGGGGAAACAAAATCGTTAGGTGGTATACTATATCTATTTGTTTATTAGAATTCCTTCTAATGACTTATGCATTCTGTTATCATTTCCAACTGGAGGATCCCTTAATCCAACTAAAGGAGGATTATAAATGGATAGATATACTCGATTTCCACTGGAGATTGGGAATCGATGGACTTTCAGTAGGATCCATTTTATTGACAGGATTTATCACTACTTTAGCTACTTTAGCAGCTTGGCCAGTTACCCGGAATTCACGATTATTCTATTTCCTGATGCTCGCAATGTATAGTGGTCAAATAGGATTATTTTCTTCGCGAGACCTTTTACTTTTTTTTATCATGTGGGAGTTAGAATTAATTCCTGTTTACTTACTTTTATCCATGTGGGGGGGGAAGAGGCGTCTATATTCAGCTACAAAGTTTATTTTGTATACTGCAGGCGGTTCCATTTTTTTCTTAATCGGAGTTCTGGGTATGGGCTTATATGGTTCCAACGAACCAGGATTAGATTTGGAAAGATTAATTAATCAATCATACCCGACAACCTTGGAAATACTTTTATATTTTGGCTTCCTTATTGCTTATGCTGTCAAATTGCCAATTATACCCCTACATACGTGGTTACCAGATACCCATGGGGAAGCGCATTATAGTACATGTATGCTTTTAGCGGGAATCTTATTAAAGATGGGAGCATATGGATTGATTCGTATCAACATGGAATTGTTACCTCATGCTCATTATCTATTTTCGCCCTGGTTGGTAATAATAGGAGCGATCCAGATAATCTATGCAGCTTCAACTTCTCTTGGTCAACGAAATTTCAAAAAAAGAATAGCCTATTCCTCTGTATCTCACATGGGTTTCATAATTATAGGAATTGGTTCCATAACCAACATTGGACTCAATGGAGCTATTTTACAAATATTATCCCATGGATTTATTGGTGCTACACTTTTTTTCTTGGCAGGAACGGCTTCTGATAGAATGCGTCTTGTTTATCTCGAAGAACTGGGGGGAATATCTATCCCAATGCCGAAAATTTTTACTATGTTTAGTAGCTTTTCAATGGCTTCTCTTGCCTTACCAGGAATGAGTGGTTTTGTCGCAGAATTAGTAGTCTTTTTTGGACTAATTACTAGTCCTAAATTTTTGTTAATGCCAAAAATGCTAATTACTTTTGTAATGGCAATTGGAATGATATTAACCCCTATTTATTTATTATCTATGTTACGCCAGATGTTCTATGGATACAAGCTATTTAATGTTCCAAACGCAAATTTTGTGGATTCTGGACCACGAGAACTCTTTATTTTAATCTGTATCTTTTTACCAGTAATAGGTATTGGTATTTATCCAGATTTAGTTCTCTCTCTATCCGTTGACAGAGTAGAGGCTCTCTTATCCAATTATTATCCTAAATAGGTTTTTTTACTAGTCCGCTCTATTAATGCAGAAAAAAGTAAAAAGTCTAATTAGATCTATCTTGAATTTTTGAGAACCCTTTGAGAAGGCGTTCAAGGGGTTCTCAAATAAAACAAAAAAGTAAAAAGGTTCATTTCATGAAGGTTTTATTTTATGTAATCATTTAGGTGTTAATGTAAACGAACCATAACTATGTAAACCTATTCCTAATAGATTGATACCAAAATAGCAGATCCAAATTATAAGAAATCCTATCGAAGCTACAAGTGCCGAATTTGTACCCTTCCAATTTTGATTTGTTCTACTATGTAAATAAATTGCAAATATGGTCCAAGTAATAAATGCCCAAGTTTCCTTAGGATCCCAATTCCAATAGGATCCCCACGCCTCATTAGCCCATACTGCTCCACAAAGAATACCTATGGTTAAAAGGGTAAATCCTAGACTAATGACACGATAACTCCAAGAATCCAAACGCTCCGTTAATTGATATTTGTAATAATTCGGAAATGAAGGAACAGAGGTGCTTTTTAAAGCACTTCTTTTTGCATAAAAATCACTAAAGAAAAATGTTTTATTTAAAACATTTTTTTTCTTTTTAGAAAAGAAATGGAAATTATTTCGAAATCTAATGATTAGAATAGCGGCAGATAATAAGGATCCGCACAAAAGAGTTGCATAGCTTAGTAACATCATACTGACATGCATCATTAACCACTGAGATTGTAGAGCAGGTACTAGTATTGTGGATTGATGCATTTCAGTTAAAAGACTCGATGTGGCAAAGCCTTGCGTTAAAATAGTACTTGGCGTAGTTATTGTGCTTAAATCATTTTTAGAGTTCTGTATCTTAGGAATGGTATGAAGAATATACAGAGCCCATGAAAGGAAGATCAATGACTCATATAAATTACTTAATGGAAAATGTCCCGAAGAAGCCCAACGAGAAACTAGGAATCCTGTTATAGAGAAAAAAGTAACTATCATTCCTTTTTCTGACGAATCACGTAATCCCCCAAGTTCACGAACTAATAAGGTTATCAAATGAATCGTAATCACAATAGAAATGGTTGAGAAAGAGATATGAGTTAGTATATGTTCTAAAGTTGCAAATAGCATAAGGGGAAGGTCCCATTACAAAATTGTAAATTTCGAATTGAATCCATTTTCTAATCTATTGTATTCTTTTTCGAGAATGCCGCCACTCGGATTCGAACCGAGATGCTTGAGCACTGCTTCCTAAGAGCAGCGTGTCTACCAATTTCACCATGGCGGCTAACTTCAAATAATGGATAACTTAAAAGAATAATAGCTATTATCTCGCGAATCGTCGAGATTGGGAAAGTCTATAAAATTTAGGAACATTAGAGTCTTCATTAAAATAGACTTCGTTTGGTAGTATCGTTGCGATTTTTTTTACAATAAACTCTTGCTGTGCCTAATAGAAAGGCTCCTTGAAAGAGTTGGAACTACTTTTTTTCTAATTAGTTTCTCCCTTAAATTTTGAAAATTCTTTCAATAAAAGGAAAAATTTATAGAATGAAAGTCTTTATGCTCGTATTAATAGGATTTACTTTACTAACCTTAAACCAATGATTTTGGAGAAAATGGAAGTGGTAAGTCCTATTGCAAGAATACTCCACTTTTCATAATAGAATTCTCATATTTTATTATGAAAATATGAGAATTCTATTATGAAAAATTCATTGATCATTGATAGGAAAAGAATACTTAGCACACAGTATACCAAAACTTTTATTCTATATATCAAAGGGATTTGTTCTAAGAATATTGTACCGAGTAATTCGACACATAAAAGTACATTAATTAATTAATCCAAATTATTCATATTTAAGTAATTGGAATAATTTTTTGATAGGTCAATTTAGATTATTCCAAAACCTTATTATTTGTTTGTTTGTTGTTGTTGCCCCGAAAAACCCTTCGGTTTTGGATGTTCATTCCCGCTGGAAAATGATCTTGATTTTGCTAAAGAATAAGAGTGTACTATGGAAAAATAAGTTTTTTTCTTCCAAATATTTTTACGAATACGCTTTTTTGACATTGAAGTACGTTTTTTTGGAACTGCCATTCAAAAAGGAAATTAGTTTTTTCTAGTTGTATGTGAAAGACATCTATTCCGGCAAATCAATCCTTCTTTCTTCTTTTTCTTAGTATTTATACTTAGATACTGAAAGATACTAAAATTCTGAATTATTTTTTACTTAATTTTGTCTAATGCGGATAAGACAAGAATTTTAAAAATTTTTTTCCGTATATATTTTATACTTTGTTCTAATAATATAGAATATATAGAAAGGTTTCCCCTTTAAATCTATTTATAGATATTTATATATCAAGTATACTCCATATATAGATATACGGTACGGAAGCGTATCCCCTGTATAAGACCGGTGGATAAAAAGAAGGGAAAATCCAAATAGTTAATTAAGTTCAGAATGGTATTCCATAATGGAATACCCATCAAAACAAAAAATACTGAGTCTCTTAAACAAGACATTCTAAAACTTAGGTAATTATAGTCATTAGGATTTGAGTTCTATATTTAAGTAAGAACTATTTGAGAATTTTTTATAAACATGGGTTTTCTTTTCATTGGAATTCAATCAATCAGTTACGAAACAAGACAGCTGCTTCATCTTTGTTTTAAAGAAATCTAAAAATGAATAGAAAGTAAAAAGATTCCACTTTTTTTTTATTTTAATAAATATCCTTATTTAGGTAATAACTAGGTAACGAACTTATTTGATTAACTTTTTGAATTTAACCAATTCAACCCATTCTTAATTTTTGATTATCTCAATGAAATAAATTTTGGAAAAATTAAGAATTCCAGTTTTTTTTCTTATTCTTTTTATTTATTCCTTCAGAAAGAGATAAGAATTGGTTTGGTGAATCGGAAACAATTTTATTTTATAGAAAAATTAAAGTAAAAATTTCAAGTAAAAATTTCAACTTCTTTTCTTATGGAACATACATATCAATATGCATGGGTAATCCCTCTTCTCCCACTTCCAGTTATTATGTCAATGGGATTTGGCCTTTTTTTTATTCCGACAGCAACAAAAAATCTTCGTCGCATATGGGCTTTTCCTAGTGTTTTACTCTTAAGTATAGCTATGGTATTCTCAGTTCAACTGTCTATTCAACAAATAAATGGAAGTTCTATCTATCAATATCTATGGTCTTGGACCGTGAATAATGATTTTTCTTTAGAATTTGGATACTTGATTGACCCGCTTACTTCTATTATGTTAATACTAATTACTACTGTAGGAATCCTGGTTCTTATTTATAGTGACGGTTATATGTCTCACGATGAAGGGTATTTGAGATTTTTTGTTTATATAAGTTTTTTCAATACTTCCATGCTGGGATTGGTTACTAGCTCCAATTTGATACAAATTTATTTTTTTTGGGAACTCGTAGGAATGTGTTCCTATTTATTGATAGGCTTTTGGTTTACACGACCAATCGCAGCGAGTGCTTGTCAAAAAGCTTTTGTAACTAATCGTGTAGGGGATTTTGGTCTATTATTAGGAATTTTAGGTTTTTTTTGGATAACGGGTAGTTTAGAGTTTAGGGATTTGTTCAAAATAGCTAATAACTGGATTCCTAATAATGGAATTAACTCTTTACTTACTACTTTGTGTGCTTTTTTATTATTCCTTGGTGCAGTTGCGAAATCCGCACAATTCCCTCTTCACGTATGGTTACCCGATGCTATGGAAGGACCCACTCCCATTTCGGCTCTTATACACGCAGCAACTATGGTTGCTGCGGGTATTTTTCTTCTAGCTCGACTTCTTCCTCTTTTCATATCTCTACCTTTGATAATGAGTTTAATTTCTTTAGTAGGTACAATAACACTCTTCTTAGGAGCTACTTTAGCTCTTGCTCAGAGAGATATTAAAAGAAGTTTAGCCTATTCTACAATGTCTCAATTGGGTTATATGATGTTAGCTCTAGGTATAGGTTCTTATCAAGCTGCTTTATTTCATTTGATCACTCATGCTTATTCAAAAGCTTTATTGTTCTTGGGATCCGGATCCATTATTCATTCAATGGAACCTCTTGTTGGATATTCACCAGATAAAAGTCAGAATATGGTTCTTATGGGGGGTTTAAGAAAATATATTCCAATTACAAGATCCACTTTTTTATGGGGTACACTTTCTCTTTGTGGTATTCCACCTCTTGCTTGCTTTTGGTCCAAAGATGAGATCCTTAGTAATAGTTGGTTGTATTCGCCCTTTTTTGGAATAATAGCCTCCTTTACTGCAGGATTAACTGCCTTTTATATGTTTCGGATATATTTACTTACATTTGATGGGTATTTGCGCGTTCATTTTCAAAATTATAGTAGCACTAAAGAGGGTCCCTTGTATTCAATATCCTTATGGGGAAAAAGGATACCCAAAGGAGTGAATGGGGATTTCGTTTTATCAACAACAAAGAGTGGAGTTTCTTTTTTTTCACAAAATATACCAAAAATTCAAGGTAATACAACAAATAGGATAGGATGCTTTAGTACGTCCTTTGGGGCTAAAAAAACTTTTGCCTATCCACATGAAACGGGAAATACTATGTTATTTCCTCTTCTTATATTACTGCTTTTTACTTTCTTCATTGGATTCATAGGAATCTCTTTTGATAATGGAGCGACGGATAATGGAATAGCGGGGTTAACCATATTATCAAAGTGGTTAACTCCCTCAATAAACTTTACCCAGGAAAGTTCTAATTCTTCTATAAATTCATATGAATTTATTACTAATGCAATTTCTTCTGTAAGTCTAGCTATCTTCGGTTTATTCATCGCATATATCTTCTATGGATCCGCTTATTCTTTTTTTCAGAATTTGGATTTACAAAATTCCTTTTACAAGGAAAGTCCGAAAAAGGCATTTTTTGATAAAGTAAAAAAAAAGATATACAGTTGGTCATATAATCGCGGTTATATAGATATTTTCTATACTAGGGTCTTTACTCTCGGTATAAGAGGATTAACCGAACTAACGGAGTTTTTTGATAAAGGTGTCATTGATGGAATTACCAATGGAGTGGGTCTTGTTAGTTTTTGTATAGGAGAAGAAATTAAATATG